AAATTATACCTTTATTCCCATGCCTTCCAGCTATTTTATCCCCCACTTTGATTTCACGTTTATGTGAAATATATACACGAATCCTTTCTTGATTATAATTGGAACCCCCCTTTCTACGGATCCATCTCACATCAATAACTCGGCCCCTTCCACCTATAGGTAGTCTTAGCGAAGTTTCTTTTGAAGTGGATACCTGAATGCCAAGTATAGCTCGTAATAATCTATCCTCTGGGGCATATGATGATTCATTCGCTGTCTGAGGTGTTAATTTACCTACTAAGATATCACCTGTTTCTATCCAAGATCCCAGCATAACAATTCCATTTCTGTCTAAATTTCGGAGTAAATGAGCCTCTAAATGCGGAATCTCCTTAGTTATTCTTTCAGGACCTTGGCTTGTTACATGAGTCTGAATTTCATATTTCCGGATGTGAAAAGAAGTATAAATATCTTCATAAATCAGACGTTCACTAATTAGTACTGCGTCTTCAAAATTGTAACCTTCCCATGGCATATAAGCTACTAATACATTTTTTCCTAAAGCGAGTTCCCCACCAGCTGTGGCCGCACCACCCGCTATAATTTGTCCCTTTTTAATATATTTACCCCGCCGAACCTGAGTTTTTTGATGCATAAAAGTATTCTTGTTGGAACGTTGATACATAACTAATGGAATGCTTAGAGTATCCCCATTACTTGAGAAAACGATCTTGTGAGTATCAGTATAAATGATTTTTCCCTTGTGTTCGGCTATAGCTGAAATACCCGAATCTAGAGCCGTTTGGCCTTCCAACCCAGTTCCAACAATGCACTTTTCGGAACGAGAAAGGGGAACTGCTTGGCGCTGCATATTAGAACTCATTAAAGCTCGATTCGCATCATTATGCTCGATAAAAGGAATGAGGGAAGCTCCAATAGAAAAATATTGGAAAGGAAAAATGCTTCTAAGATGAATCTCTTCCCATGCAATAGTCAGGAATTCTTGACGATATCGAGCCGGAACAACCTGTTGTTCTTGAATACCCCGATTCAAGGCCAAAGAATTTCCTGCTGCTACCATATAATATTCATCTCTATTTGGTGATAAATAAACCATCTGTGCCTCTTTTGATCTCTCAGATAATTCATAAAAAGGACTCTCTATAGATCCCCAATAACCAACCTTAACATGAGTAGCTAATGATCCAATAAGTCCAACATTGATTCCTTCGGACGTGTCAATTGGGCAAATACGTCCATAGTGACTCGGGTGAATATCTCGTATCCGAAAACTAGCAGTTCGCCCCGTCAATCCCCCAGGACCCAAATAACTCCATTTTCGCCCATGAACAATTTGTGTCAACGGATTAGTTCGATCCAAAACTTGAGATAAAGGGTGTAGGCCAAAAAACGATTCATAAGTAGTTGTTAATGAAGTTGAAGTTACCAAATTTTGAGGAGTCGGTATCAATTTATGCCTGATTGATCCACATATAGTTCCTCGAACCGCATTTTCTAAACGAACAAGAGCCAATCCGAATTGATCCTGTAATAGATCTGCGACAGAACGAATACGTTTATTTTTCAAGTGATTCATATCGTCAAGTATACCCATTCCAAATTTCATTTCAATCAAATGATCCACAGCAGCCAATAGATCTTGTGGTAACAAAAATGTATTGTTTTGGGGTATATCAAGATTCAGTCTCCGGTTTATATTTCGTCGACCAATCTTTCCTAATTCACATCTTTGGTAAAAAAATTTCTTTTGTAATTCCTTGCATAAGGACTCAGAAAATACCGGATCTCCCCCTACCCCTACACAAGCAAATTGTTGATAAAACTCCAGAATAGCATTTTCTTTTGACCCAATCTTTTTTTTATCTTTTTCATTCGGGAAAGACAAGAAAATCTCAGGGTAACAAACATTATCTAGAATTTCTCTTATATTCGAACCCATAGCTGATGATAGAACTAGAATAGATATTTTTTGTTTTCTACTTACACGGGCCCATATCCTTGCTTTTCTGTCAATTTCTAATTCTGACCTTCCCCCCCAATCCGATATTATAGTACTGGTATAGACAGAAATTCCGTTATGTTCCAATTCTGAACGGTAGTAAATACCAGGACTTTGCAATATTTGGTTGATCACAATTCGGTATATTCCATTTACTATAGAGGTTCCAAAAGAATTCATTATAGGGATGTTCCCAATAAAAACTGTTTGTTCTTGCATATTTCTATCGGTTTTCCAAATTAAGACCGCGGGTACATATAATTCAGAAGAATATGTGAGTGATTCATATACAGCATCTCTTTCTTTTATCAAGGGCTCTACCAATTGATATGTTTCCACAAATAAATTAAATTCAATTTCTTGATCTCTATCTTCAATTTTTGGAAACTTATGAAATTCTTCCGCCAAGCCCTGATTAATGAACCTAAAAAATCCCTCAAATTGTATCTGACTAAATCCAGGTATTGTGGACATTCCTTCATTTCCATTCTGGAGCATCTTAATCTGAAGTTTCCTCTTTATTGAAAAAATCCCATTATTGGCTTAGCTCACTATTCATCGAACCATACCGATCGATCTAGCAATGATGGAATGGGTATTCTGTTTACTGAATCACATAAAATTTTAGCCAACTCTATCCATATATATCATACGTATGAACGGAAGCAAGACAGAGAAATGGAGGGCATTTTTTACGCAAGTTCGAATTTGAGCCAGGTACAAATAGAAAGAAATTAAAATTGATAAAGCATTCCTGGGAAAAAATTCTGTCACTTAGGTTGACGGAGTCTTTTATCGGTATCGGATAAGAAAATTGATCCAATTTCTACCCAATTCTTTTATTATGATATTACGATCAGGGTACAAAAAATAAAAAAGAAATGAATTTGGGAATCAATCTGCTCTCTATGAATGAGATAAAAACAGAAGAATCAGGAATAGCATAGAGTTTAACTATTTTTAGCACAAACGCTCAAAAAGTAATTCGCAAATCTTTTTTGGTAGTAGAATTTATAAAATACAATTGAATTGCGTACGTAATACTCATAGGAGTAATCTTTAGGAAGTACATACCGGCACATGCCGATATAGCTATCCATATATCGCATCTTTTCTCATAATTGAACTTGGTGCAACATAGGTCAAGTCGCACTCGATCAAAAATCATAATGTCTATTTTTTATTCATTCGGTATCCACGTATAAAAATTCCAGCTCTGTAGTTTACACTGTTCTGGGGTTTACATATACACATATAATATTATAATTAATATTAAAATATTAATATTTAGAATATAATATTAGAATATTATAATTGATTATAATTGTAATTGATAATAATTAGTCGTAAATCAATTGGATTTTTCATCCATTAAGGGAATACAAATGGAATTTGGCGACATGGCCAAGTGGTAAGGCGGGGGACTGCAAATCCTTTATCCCCAGTTCAAATCTGGGTGTCGCCTGATCAACAAAAAAAGACTTGGAAGTTTTTAATCCTGCTGATCGAACTTGACAAATTCTTGCCCCGCAAAAGCATAGGCAAGGGACTAGATCTGTCGATACTTGATTTTGAGAACCCGTAGGTCCTATAAAAGACTGTCATCTTTTTTATCAAAATTGATAAAAATCTGGTTTCTGAGTGTGGCTCAAACAGATACCAATAAGTCTGAAGCAATCCAATCTTATTAATGCATTGGTTTGGGCTATTCTGAATTGAACCAAATAAAAGAAATAATGATAATTCATTCTATTCTGGGCATCAGAACTATGAAAATAAGAAGTCGTAAATCTTGGTATCCAAGGATTCCTAAGGTTAAAGATGTGGAAAGAACTGAGCGAGGATACTTTGTATCCAAACTCAGGATAGGCTCTGAGTGCTCAGAAATGAAATAAAAATGGTTATTCTTCTTTTCTTATTTTTTTTTTTTCTTCTATTTCATTATCTATCTTATACACTTATATATCTTATATATATTTATATATTTATATATATAAATATATAATAATATATAAAATATAAATATAATATAAATATAATAATAATATATATTATATATTTAAATATTTAATATTTTATTTAATTTTATATTTTTTTTATATATTTTTATATTTTATTTTATTATTTCCAATTTTCCAATTCTTTCAATTTCAATAGAATCTATTGACTAAGAAATAAAGGACCTTTTTATAAGTGGATTCGTAAAATTGTTTCATCACTAGCCGTAATTAAGAATCCTATTTTGACTCTGCACCATTGATTCCACTATAATTATGAATTAATAATGGAATAAATACTTCATTTCATAGAGATAAGGGACATCATTCACATGGATATAGTAAGTCTCGCTTGGGCTGCTTTAATGGTAGTGTTTACATTTTCTCTTTCACTTGTAGTATGGGGAAGGAGTGGGCTTTAGAGATAGGAATATTAATATTACTAATTTAGTACTTTACTGAATAATATAATTCTATCAATTGTGATCGTTTTGCCAAAGCTGAAAAAAAAAAAAAATACCTTGACTTAGTTTAGTTTATCTATATTCGTTTAATTCTAAATATTAGTAAATATTAGAATTAGATAATTATATATTTTTTATATTATTATTATTTATTTGATTTGATTGTCATTTGATTGTCAATTGATCCATATAAGAGAAAGCTTCTTTCTATATACAATACAACTCTATGTGCTAAGAATATGAAATATTCTACAAAACTCAATTTCTAGTATAGTGTGGTAGAAAGAGCTATATATAGCTCTTTCTACCACACTATATCAGATACTTATGATTCCAGCCCCATCATTTCATTTAAGACTTAAATAGAATTTTAAACCCTTTAATAAAAATAAAAATGAAGAATTCAAGTTTCATTCAAATTAATCATTTTGGCTGATTGTTTTGACGTATATGATAAGTAAAAAAGCAGTAGGAACTAAAATGAACAGCGCAGTAGCAATAAACGCAAGAATATTGACTTCCATAATAGAATCTCTTTGT